ATATACACATATATATTGTTATAATGGAAATTGAAAACGATCTATTATTCAAAGTAATTTATACTGATTAGTCGTAAATCGATTTGTTTTTCTTATACAATTAAGGAAACACAGTTTGTCCTGAATTTTTCAGTCTGTGGCCGGAAATCCATTTTTCTTTTTTTTTCAATACAAAGAAAGGAAGTTTTTTAGTGGTATGTGTGTTTTGAGATACAATCAATCGAAGAGAATAATCTAAACGGGATTCAATTCAATAAAGAATAGAGATTCATTTTTTGAATTCATTTTTGGAAAGGAAAAGGAATAAGTATAATGGGATTCAAAATCCAAATAAAAAAAAAAGGGGTGTGGGGTTCTCAATAATTTTCAAAAGAATTGAATAATACAATTTAATAATATAGAATAGAATATAGATAATACTTTTATCCATTTTGAATCAGATTTGGCGGCATGGCCAAGTGGTAAGGCGGGGGACTGCAAATCCTTTATCCCCAGTTCAAATCTGGGTGTCGCCTAATCAACAAAAGACTTGGAATTTCTTATCCTGTTAATTGTTCGACGAATTCTTGACCCGCAGAAGCAGGAACAAAGGACTAGGCTAGGCCTGTTGATACTTGATTTTTAGAATACATAGATTCTCTAAAAAACTGTCAATTTTTGAGGGATTCTGTGCGTGGCCCAAAATGATACCAACCAATAGGGTTGAAACAACTTCCGCTTATTAATGATTGTTTCAAGTCATTTTTTTTATCAAAAAAATGGAATCAAACAAATAAATAGTGAGAGGCCATTTTTGGATTCAGAACTATCAAAGTAATACGTTGAAAATCCTATAAAGGTTCCTAAACTAAAGGACTCCCCTTTTTTCTTCTAGGAGAAAGCATTATACGAAAGACTATCAAAACTTCCTAATTATCTTACACTACCTATACTAAGGTAGTGTTGATTCTATCTCGAATTAGATTAGATAGGCTAATCTAATAGGAAATACATTTAGGAGTTGTGGAAAGGACTGAAAATACTTTATATCCAGGCTCACTAAAAGCTCTGAGTGTTCAGACATTCAAACAGAATGGGGCTGTTCGACTTTTCTTTTATTCTTATTTATTTTTATTTATATATATAGTATAGTTTTTCTTTTATTCTTACTATTCTTATCTTATATAGTACAGTAAAATATATATATATAATATATATAGTATATATAGTCAAAACTAAAGTTTAAGAAAAAATGTTCTTTGCCTTTGCTTTGCAAGATAGTGGTGCCGTCTCCCGATTCTTTCACAGACAATAAGGGTTTAGATCAAAGAGGAAATGGAACTATCTGATAGATAGTTATCTATCTTGCTTGTTATGGGTGGATTCATTGGATTAATAGCCTTAAGTCAGAATCCTTTTTGACTATGCGCCATTAATTCCACTATGATTATTGATCAATAATGGAATAATTCCTTCATAGAGATAGGGGGCATAATTCAACATGGATATAGTAAGTCTCGCTTGGGCTGCTTTAATGGTGGTCTTTTCCTTTTCCCTTTCACTTGTAGTATGGGGAAGGAGTGGACTCTAGGGGTAGTACTGATTGAGTAATCAATTTGGTAATCAAATTGTATTAATTCTTTAATTGATCGTTTTGCGAAACCTTAAAAAAACGTCTCTCTTTCAAAATTATACTGGAATACAATAATGAACAAGAAAATACAATAATGAATAATAATCATTCGATTAAAGAATGAATGATTATCATAGTTATATTTCCAGATTCAAATCTACACATAACATAATGGGAAATTTTTTTCCAACTGAATGCTTCCTAAATATTCTATTTTAATGGACCACTTCTTAACAGAATAATGGATATTACAATGAGAAAAATCAATCCCTAATTCTATTTTTTTTTTATAGTATATGGACATACTATTCTTCTATCGATTCTTTCGATGGATCTCGGGATCCATATATCCTATATAAAATATATCCTATATAAAATTAAAAGAAACCTAGGAATGAGAATAGAAGAGTTGGTCTTCGATTATTTTCTTTGGATTAATCGAAATCCATACAAATTGATCTATTGAAGAAGAGAAAATGGAATGCTATTTAATTTAGATAGAGGTACATCTAATATATGACATGCATATTGCGATCTATATATATATATAAAATAACTGTATACAACTTTAACTAAAAAATACTATACAACTATAGAATAGTATCTGAGTATGTAGTAAAGAACTACATACTCAGATACTTCTGATTCCACCCCCGATCATTTCATTTAAGACTTGGTGAATCCCTTTCTTTCATTTCTTCAATCATTGATAAGAACTAATAATTCAAGTTTCAGTGAAATTAATCATTTTGACTGACTGTTTTTACATAGATGATAAGTAAAAAAGCAGTAGGAACTAGAATAAAGAGTGCAGTAGCAATAAATGCGAGAATATTTACTTCCATAATCTCATTGTTTTTTGTTTCACAATAACTCGGGATCTAATCCCATAGAGATGAGAAATTTCACTCCTGTAAATTCAATGGGATGAATTGAATCCTGATGATCCTGAATCGGATCAATATTATGAATAATAATATCTGATCTATCAAATAGATTCATCGTCGAGAATTGAATAATATAATAACATAGGATAATTTTTTATCCATAAAAAATCAAAAATGGGATTCCTGATCCAAAAAGGAATCCCATTGAATTTTTCATCTCATACTTTTCCACTTTTTTCTATAGACTACCGTCTTCTTTATACTTATACATACAATTACCATATGAAATAGCATATGACTGCTATTCTACGGGTCACACACATATCCAAAGAGTAGAGGTGAGATGGAAAAAGGGCGGGTTAAGTATAAAAGATTTAATATTCCAACAAATTTACTAAAAAAAAATGGGAAATTTGAATGAGAATGAAATAAACTGTTTCCAATTAGTAATTGAGAATACACAACCAAAGTCAGAGCTAGAAAGAGTGTAATTCAACCCGAGAAGTAGTCTGCCGAGGTAATTATGGTAAGTGCATTCTGTATCGTACAATAAACCAATACAATTTATGTATGTACTCCCGATAAAAATATAGGCATCCTATTCCATTTCATTGATCAAGAACAATCAGTTAAACGGGTATCTCTTACCATACTATATTTAATATAGTAATACTGCCGCTTGTACCAATCTACCTATGTCTCCACCCCATCAATCGATACTGGTGAAGAAATGGAAATTTCCGTATTTGTCTGATGAAAAATACGAAACAAAAAGCAAAAGAAAAAAAGATCCTCCACCTGGAGGGAATTAGATCTTGGTACCTGCCCCTTTTTCACAGAGAATAGAGAGATGAATTGATGGTCCTAGTTCGGGACTGACGGGGCTCGAACCCGCAGCTTCCGCCTTGACAGGGCGGTGCTCTGACCGATTGAACTACAATCCCAGTGAGGTCTATGATGACATACATATGGTTTCATAAAACTATTCTTTTTGTTGTGTTGTAAGCGAGATGTGAATGATATACTGATATCAACATAGATATGGACTGACTAGACTATAGTTAGCATAACACAGATTATTAGTAACTACTGGTTATTGCCTACAATGTATAATCAATTTTTCAATGAGGAGAAAAAGGACTCTTTTTCTTTCTTGATACTTAAGGATCATCAATCTAAATCGTTAGAAAGATCAAAACAAAACGGATGAGAAAACTATATATGAATAGAGCAAAAAAGAAATTGACTCTTTCTCTTTATTTCTACGTATTGGGCATTTCTGTAGAACAAATTGGTTATATCATACTCATGGGGCGGCAAACTTTTGGGCCGAGCTGGATTTGAACCAGCGTAGACATATCGCCAACGAATTTACAGTCCGTCCCCATTAACCGCTCGGGCATCGACCCAGGAAGAATTAATTCTAGGCTTATTGATAATCTAATCGTAGTACCATACCCCTAGGGGAAGTCGAATCCCCGTTGCCTCCTTGAAAGAGAGATGTCCTGAACCGCTAGACGATAGGGGCATATCGGCCCGACCGTCATCATACTATCATGATAGTATGAGTAGTTTTTTGGAATTGTCAATATAATCTAATGTAATGGTATGGGTAGATCCGAATAGTCTTTCCTATGTTTAGGATTCTAAAGACTATTTTTTTTGAATGGTTCATGAATGAACCTAATATATATATAAACGAAATATAGGATTCCTTCAGTCTTGGTCCGACGGAAAAGAGGGGGTAAAAGCTCATTTAATTTCATTTTTTCAATTTGAACTTATTGATTCGTTCATCGTTCAGATGAAATAGGGATATCTCAGACTAAACCAGAAAAGTCAAAAACGGTAGAAATTTTATTTTTTATTTTTTAATGAGAATTCGGTTCAGGGTATAAATCGAATTCCATTATCACATGATTCGATAAAAATATCTTGAATTTTTTTATGTCAATGTCAGATTGGTACACGTATTAATCAAGCCAATCTTATTCTGATTGATCATAAATCATATTGGTCTTGAACCAATTCACTGCATTTTTATTTACTAAAAATAAGAATATTAAAATACCAATAATATTAAATATTCATAATCTTACCCACTTATTAGTATTAGATAAATCAAATTTATTGTCCTTGAATGAGCTCATATGCATATATATGTAGATATAGTACATATATAGAATGTACATATGGTATATATATATATATATAGATATATGCAGTAAACTCGATACAGTAAACTCGTAATGGAAGATGGCTAATTCATGAATTAAAAAAGAATAGGCCCTTTTAACTCAGTGGTAGAGTAACGCCATGGTAAGGCGTAAGTCATCGGTTCAAATCCGATAAAGGGCTTTTTCCACTAAACTCAAGCTTAGTCCTTAGTCTTCCTTTTTCAGCGGGTAATAGAAATGAGTTGATACTTTTACAAAAAGAAAAGGTTAACTACCATTATAATCAGTTCTCATTATTAGAAGTTATAGTTACAAAGTTGAACA